AGAGGAACGATCTATTTTATTTGATTGATGGATCCAATATTATAATGAATTAAAAAAGAGAGTGTTCTTATTCGAACCGCCTTGTGATCTTCAACCAATTATGTGCTTCAATATAATTACCTGGAGTAAGCGCTATAGCTTGTTTCCAATATTCAGCAGCTTGATCGGACCAAGCCTCCGCAATTTCAGAATCTCCCTGTCGAATGGCCTGTTCTCCCCGGCCGGAATAGGTGGGTCAATTCCTTCCCTTAGAACCGTACTTGAGAGTTTCCTACCTCATACGGCTCAGCAATCAATTCTTTTGGTGTCCCATCTTAATCTACCATATCTAACTGAATAAGATTTCTCGTAAATCTATCCCATTTTTTTTTTCTCGGGTTAACCAGAAGAGGTTAATTACATGAGTTTCAAACTCTAATTTTGATCAATAATCAGTTTTCTCTTTTCTCCCACCTTCAGAAGAACATAGGTATCTACCCCTATCGTTAGAATTTTCTGAAAGGTAACTATCTCGGTTTCATATAGAAATTTATATAGAATCTTTGAAAAGGACTTTCCTCCAGAAGAAAGAAAGGACTTACTATCTTTGGGATCTGATGCTACACCGCTGCTCAATACCTTAGTAGATCGACTCTATTACATAAGTTGATTCCTAACTTTTATCTCATATCATGACATAAGTAAGCAGTTCTTATTGTATCGGCTCCCAAACCTCGCTAATTGATCTTTACGGTGCTTCCTCCATCAATTAGATCCTTTATCCATAGAATCTAGTATATAGGCCATACCTATTTCTTCATATTTCGGCTCGTATGAAGTCTCTTTCTTTGCTACAGCTGATAAAAATCGTTGCTTTGGACGATGCATATGTAGAAAGCCTATTTTGTTTCTAGTATTTACTAGAAGATTTGATCTTTCTTTCCTTCTTTCTATAGTGGAGATAGTCGCACGTAATGACAGATCACAGCCATATTATTAAAAGCTTGTGGTAAGAATGGGTTTCGTTCGAGTGCCCGGAAATAATATTCCAAAGCCTTCGTATGTTCTCCGTTGCTTGTGTGGATAAGGCCTATGTTATAGAGTATATAACTTCGATCATAGGGATCAATTTCTGGTCGCGTAGCTTCATAATAATTTTGTAAAGCTTCCGCATAATTTCCTTCGGATTGAGCCGACATCCGTTACGGTCGTTCATTCTATTCAAAGAATCTCCGTTCCAGAACCGTACGTGAGATTTTCATCTCATACGGCTCCTCCCTTCTGTGCATAGTAATAAGGGAAATAATCCATGGAATCAAAAAAGATTGAAATATTTTTATTATGAACTGACAGGGGCTGGTGTTTTTACAAGAAATCTCTAGCCATCCTTCCTGCAAGAGGTCTGTCTTTTCTTAACACCAAGCGTGTTGGTGCTAGATAGAAATGGTAACTCCAACAATTTCTTTGTCCTCAACGCCCTCTATTTCCAGGAATTAGTCACTTCAACGATCTTCGATGGTTATACGGGTATCCAAAGTACGAACGAGATGGATGTTTGTTGTCCCAACCATTCTTGTTAGTCCCGATCCCGATAAGGAAAAGGAGTAATTTATAACAAAGTTTTCGTGTTGTTGATTCCTAGGTGTAGTGCTTCTTCCCCTATGCGGCCTATTGGTACTAGTGAAGTAGTATTGACCTGCAATACAGAACCTATAGGTTAACCTTTCGCTCAATACTAGAATCGACAATTGAAGCATCTGAGGCTGCATCAATCGGGGATACACGACAGAAGGAATTGTTCTATCTCCAAACTAACTTCACCTTCATCAAGCGTAGGTTTATTTCAAGAATCTTTTTTCTTTGTATCCCGAATCATGTCTCTTTCTCATAAGACTGAGGGCGGTAAATAAATAAAAAAAAAAGAATCAAATCGCACCATCTCTGTAATAGGTAAATGCCTCCTTTTCTCCTGAAGTTGTCGGAATTATTCGTAATAAGATATTGGCTACAATTGAAGAGGTCTTATCAATAAAATTTCCATTTATCCGAGATCTAGGCATAGTTAACAGTCCATTCGATAATTCTTCTCATTCCCCCTCGAGGGAAAATGATCCCACAAACAAAGGAATCGTACAGTACGAAATCACATAAAAACAAACAGACTCATTCTAAAAAAAAAGGATGTGGACCTTCCACTCAAATTGTCCCTTTTGGACAGGGATAGATAGGAAATATTTGAATCCGATTGGATTTCATTCAAATTGAGTAGTATACCAATTATTACTATTTTATCTAAGTTGAGGAATCAAGGAATTTTTCCTACGGATTCTGAGAACTCGAGAAGTTTTTTTTTATCCCTCGAGCCTACGGAAGATCTTTCTTTGACGAAAAGTTTTCTATTTAGAATTTAATTGATCGGTCGTACCTGTATTGCAATAATATGAATGACTCGCTATTCACTCGGTTTCTGGGTCATAATCATAAGATTATGTAGGAGAGATGGCCGAGTGGTTCAAGGCGT